GCTATTCAGGAACAGATGGAACTCTTTATGTAATAAATTTGCGTCCAATAGGATTTGAACCTATACCAAAGGTTTAGAAGACCTCTGTCCTATCCATTAGACAATGGACGCTTTTCTTTTTTTCTTTCCCTTTTCACGATAATTTCGTGAAAAGGGAAAGAAAAAAAAGAATTCTATAAAATACTCTATCTATCCGAATATCGAAATAATAATTATTCTAAATAGAATAAGACTAAATCATTCAAATTGAATATTCATAACTAAAACTAAATCAAGAAATTTACTAAATAAAAAATAGAATATATAGAGAAATAGAATATAAGCGGGTAGCGGGAATCGAACCCGCATCATTAGCTTGGAAGGCTAAGGGTTATAGTCGACGTTTATGAATGAACGTCTCTAATTCAAAACCGAACGTGAAACTTTTGTTTCATTCAGCTCCTTTACAGAATAAAAAAAGAGAGAGATGGAATACATGAAAAAAATGACCCATAACATCTATGTCAGCCTTTCGGTATGAATACAATTAACGTTGCTTTTTAGATGATCCCTATAGAAAAGGAGTATTTTAACAATCTCTTTTTTTTTTCTAGTTACTTCGTTCTCTATTTCTATTTGATAGAATCTTTAGGAAAAGAATCAAATTTCCGTCGAGCTAAAAAAATATGTCGATGTTTCTAGTAAACTAAAAAAATCGTTTAATAGCTATTTTGCTTCACTCTCTCCTATACAAATAATAAAAAAATGGGAAGATTTAGTTACGATTGGAAACAAATTTTAGATATCTTTCTCCCTGGATCCTTTACTTATATTCAAAAATTGGGATTCTTGATCCAATTGCAAAAACTTATGTTTCATAATTTTAGAATCAATTCTAAATTGTATAGAAATTACGATAATGTATATTATTCCTCGAATTGCTCGTTGAGAGGTATAAAGGATTAAATCCCTTTAAGTAAGAAATAAAGTTTTTGATCGTGATATGAATCACGCAAGGGACCCCTTCCCTTAACTATTAAGGGATCAATAGAACGAATCGCACTTTTACCACTAAACTATACCCGCTACAATACCATTATTGTATATAAAAGGATCTTTTGTCGAACAAGGGAATCAGAATTATTAAATAGGTGCAGAATTTTATGATAAATGGAGTCTTTACATGTTTCGTAAAGGGCCCCCTAATGAAATTTAGAAAAGGGGGCAAATCTCATTTTTGGATTTTGTTGAAGGTATTTTGACAGATAGATCTCGACAAAATTACTAAACTAAATTCATAACACAAAAATGCATTATGCAAGAATCCATAGTTCTATTTCTTCTATTTCTTTTTTTAGATACGTTACCTGATTAATTCGTATGATATACGATCACAAAGTGATTTTGATTTTTGTTTGATCATTTCAAAATGTTTGAATGAATTACAAGTTTGTTTCAAATCTGATACAGAAAAATAAATCATTGTTATCCAGGATTCCTGGGAAAAAAGAGCTGTGCCAGTACCTAGCTGGACTCTGGTTGGATAAAAAAACAAACTAAAAAATAAAATATAAAATTATAGATATAGTATTATCTATTTAGTATATATAGTATTATCTATTTAGTATATATAGTATTTAGTATAAATTAATATATATTTGAATTTAGTATAAATTAATATATATTTGAATCTATATTTATGAGTTAATATAGAATTATTAATAGTAATTAAATAGAATTATAATCAAATATAAAAAAGATGGATAAGATCTATATCAAATGAAAATCAATCAATATCAAATAAGATATATAGAAGGCTTTTTTCGAGCCCTACTTTTTGTTCTTTTTGTTTATGCGAGGTATCATAAGCATAATAATTCCATTTTTTGAATTGGGGAGAGATGGCTGAGTGGACTAAAGCGTCGGATTGCTAATCCGTTGTACGCATTTTTGTACCGAGGGTTCGAATCCCTCTCTTTCCGTTTATTGATGATTTGGCATTTTTTTCTTTTGAACTTATGGAATTTCTTTTTTTTTTATTCCCTGTTTGTTTCATTTTTTACTAGTTCTTTTTGACTAGTTAAATGAAAGATGTAAAATAAATAGATAGAAAAACAAAAAATATTTCAAAATCCAGCACAAGTAAGGAAAAGAAAAAAGATTTTCTTATTCTTCACGTCCAGGATTACGTCCCGGATCATTAGATAGGAATCCGAAGATGAAAAGAGAAACAAAGAATATCACTATCGTGTAAACAAATAGTTTTAGAGTAAGCATTACAAAATCTCCAAGATAATTAAAAAAAAACGACAGAGAAAGAGAATAGATTCTCTTCTATTTCATATTATGTTTCCTTTGAGACTCAGTTTATAAGAAATGAAGTTTTTTCAAAAAAACTTAAGAAATTTGTTTGTAGTAAGAGTTGAGCCTTTTATTTCATATCCACAATAAGGATCCCCGTATTGGTGGTAGACTCAAATCGAATAATAGAATTTTTATTTTTTAATGGAAAAAAGGAAATGATGAGATGATCCTTATTTTTATTGTCTATCCAAAAATTGCAAGATTTGTAATCACGGATTCACACTGTAAGACTTATCTGATCTTTAAAAATGTTAAAATTTGAGTTTTCTAATAAATTCTTACTTTTTTTTAGGACATTATTCAAAAAATTAAAGATCTTATCGAAAACTTACAGCAGCTTGCCAAACAAAAGCTAAGAGAAAAAAGAGTAAGGGTATTACTGGCATAAAATCTACAATTGGATTCAAAAAAGCATAAGCTTCAGGTAATTTCCCCAAGAAAAAACTACTTGAATAAAGGGCAGAGTTAATACAAATACAGACCAAGCTAAAGATATTAAGCATAACAAAAATGTTGTTCTTTAAGAAAATGAATTGTATTTTTTCTTTTTTTTGAATTCTCATTTTTATTTATTTTTTTTTATCTTATTATTATATATATTCTTATATATATGATATGATTTATTATATATATATAATTTATTATTATCCACTTTTTTTGTATTATACTTTTCTATTCACAATGAAAGAGAAAAGAAAAAAATAAAGGTTGACTTGACTTCATTTTATAATTCTATTACAATAGATAATATCTAGAATAGAAAATGGGGCGTGGCCAAGCGGTAAGGCGGCGGGTTTTGATCCCGTTATGCGGAGGTTCGAATCCTTCCGTCCCAGATGATATCGATTCATGAATCGATAGCATAGTTTTTTTTTTTTTTGAGCGATAAACCATAAAAAATGGCTTTCGCGGGGAGGCGGCGGGTTTTGATCCCGTTATGCGGAGGTTCGAATCCTTCCGTCCCAGATGATATCGATTCATGAATCGATAGCAAATGAAGACCCATCCAGTTTAACTGATATGGATAATAACATTAATGGTTGCGTTCAGAGTTATCGTCGTCCTCAAATCTGTCTGTGAGGATAGTGACAAATACAATGCCAATGCCAGTGATCGTGATATTGACTTTAATAGTGACATTTGCGAGAAGGTCAAAAATAGTAGTGAAAGCCATAGTACTAATCTAATTCTAATCTAATAAGGAGCAAATGCTAGAACTATATGATGCGAATGATAGATATGAGACAAATGATATATCAGATACAGATGATATATATGGTATATACGATCCAGATGAGATATATGATACTGATAGAAAGGATATATGTGAGAGATATAGTGAGATATATCGTAGAAATAGAGAGAATGATACGTTTGTTCCTATACCTATAGATTATCCCGATCCTAATTATATTACTAAATTCACTCGTTTATGGGTTCACTGCGAAACTTGCTATGGAATAAATTTTAAGCAATTTTTCCGATCCAAAATGAATATTTGCAAACACTGTGGCGAGCATTTGAAAATGAGCAGTTCAGATAGAATCGAACTTTCGATTGATCCAGGTACTTGGAATCCTATGGATGAAGACATGGTTTCTCTCGATCCCATTAAATTCGATTCGATTCAATGGGATCGAGAGAAACCATGTCTTCATCCAGACATGGTTTCTCCGGATCCCATTGAATTGGATTCGGAAGAGGAAGAAGAGCGATCTTATATCGATCGTCTTGATTCTTATCAAGAAAGGACAGGATTACCGGAGGCGGTTCAAACAGGCACAGGTCAACTAAATGGTATTCCTTTAGCAATAGCTGTTATGGATTCTGAGTTTATAGCGGGTAGTATGGGATCCGTAGTGGGTGAGAAAATCACTAGGTTGATCGAATATGCTACCAATCAACTTTTACCTCTTATTATAGTATGTGCGTCCGGAGGAGCGCGTATGCAAGAAGGAAGTTTTAGCTTAATGCAAATGGCTAAAATTTCTTCTGCTTTATATAATTATCAAATCAATCAAAAGTTATTCTATGTAGCGATACTTACATCTCCGACTACTGGTGGGGTACTAGCTAGTTTTGGGATGTTGGGGGATATCATTATTGCCGAACCAAACGCAACCATTGCATTTGCGGGTAAAAGAGTAATTCAACTATTGTTGAAGAAGCAAGTGCCTGAAGGTTCCCAATCGGCTGACCTTTTATTCGACAGGGGCTTATTTGATTCAGTCGTACCACGTCATCTTTTAAAGGAGGTTTTAACTGAGTTATTTCAGTTCCATGGTTTCGTTCCTTTGACTGAAAATTTGACTAAAAATGAAAACTAATGTAGACTATAAATTGATTTATGTTTTTCAATTTAGAACACACAAGAGTAAAGTAATAAGATAAGAATAAAAAAGAACAGGTATAAGAAATTGAGGTACGCCATTTTATGATAAATTTACCATCCCTTTTTGTTCCTTTAGTCGGCCTAGTATTTCCGGCAGTTGCAATGGCTTCTTTATTTCTTCATGTTCAAAAAAACAATATTTTTTAGATACCACAAGTTTCATATATTTTTGAAAATAAAGGTAAATTTTTGATGTTATAGGCAATTTATTATCCTCAAACTAAATCACGCTAAGTAAATATGGGAGAAGAATAGGATGGAAAAACGGACTCTGACTTTGCTGAATTTTTATCGGGTTAATAAGAAGGCTATTTATATGGATATAAATGTGCCGGTTATAAAAATGACTATACATACTATTTATTTTATTTTATTTATTAGATTAGGAGGTTTATAAAATATGGTGATTTTTGCAGTCCTTTCTTTATGGATTTGTGTTGAAAAAGTCATTCGTCGCTTGTCAAAAAACCGAGGTTTTCGTTCATATCTTTCAGAAAACGTATGGATTGACAGTATACCGGGGTCCCGAAACAGTACCAATATCTTCTTTGGTTATTTCCATCTTTTACAGTCATTATGGCGCGTATATCGTTTAGTTTGCAATTATTGTGGGCGTACTTTTTTAGCTTTCATGCCGGTCAACTGGATCTTCGTGCCACCAGCCAGACAAAAGGGTCTGGCTGCTTTTCTATGCAATTGGAAGTATCGCTCTATGTTTATGGTGTTTGGTTCTAATTTATTGCAATCTGCGGAGTGGCTTTAATTTGGTCGATAAAAAACATCTATCTTAAGGATAGTCCTGTATGCAACCTTAGGAAAAATGGTGTGGAGTTGTCCATATTCTTGAGTGTACGATTAATAATTGTTGAACCAAATTACGACAAATAAAAAAGCGAGAATAGCCTATAATAGATCAATTTATATGAAAAAATTAAAAATTGATCTATTATAGGCTAAGCTGCCCTATTACTTGTATTTACTTGTAATAGAACTTATGCTTCATAGAAAGATTATTATTATATATAGAATATATCGAGTTGAAAAATGAGATGAAACTGAGGACGAAAAATGGCAAAAAAGAAAGCAGTCATTCCCCTTCTATGTCTTACATCTATAGTCTTTTTTCCCTGGTGCATCTCTTTTACATTTAAGAAAAGTCTGGAATCTTGGATTACTAATTGGTGGAATATGAAAGAATCCGAAATTTTCTTGAATACTATTCAAGAAAAAAGTATTTTAAAGAAATTCCTAGAGTTCGAGGAACTGTTCCTCTTGGATGAAATGCTAAAGGAATACCCGGAAACACGTTTCCAAAACCTTCGTATCGAAATCTACAAAGAGACCATCCAATTGATCCAGACGAACAACCAAGATCATATCCATACGATTTTGCATTTCTGTACAAATATAATATGTTTCCTTATTCTAAGTGTTTATTCTATTAGGGGTAATCAAGAACTCATTATTCTTAACTCTTGGGTTCAAGAATTTCTATATAACTTAAGTGACACAATAAAAGCTTTTTCTATTCTTTTCTTAATTGATTTATGTGTAGGATACCATTCGACTGGTGGTTGGGAACTAATGATTTGGTCTGTCTATAAAGATTTTGGATTTACTCCGAATGATCATATTATATCTTTTCTTGTTTCTATTTTGCCAGCCATTTTAAATACGATTTTTAAATACTGGATTTTCCGTTATTTAAATCGTGTATCTCCGTCGCTTCTATTGATTTATGATTCAATTCAATGAATGACTGAAAAAACGACCCACTGATCCAATTCTAAAATTTGTTATATATATATATAAAAGCTAAACATTCAAAATTTAACTTATTCGTTCAAAATTTAACTTATTCGTTTTCGTTTTACTCGTATTCTTCCTATATTATAGGAAAATAATTGGAGTAAATAGCAGAATCATGGATAGGGAACTGTCCCAGTAACCTACCGAATCTTATTGTAGAAATTTTCAGGATCAAGGATTGGACCATGCAAACAAGAAATGCTTTTTCTTGGATAAAGAAAGAGATTACCCGATCTATTTCCGTATTGCTCATGATCTATATAATAACTCGAGCACCCATTTCAAATGCATATCCCATTTTTGCCCAACAAGGTTATGAAAATCCTCGAGAAGCTACCGGCCGGATTGTATGTGCTAATTGCCATTTAGCTAATAAGCCCGTAGATATTGAGGTTCCACAAGCGGTACTTCCCGATACTGTATTTGAAGCAGTTGTTCGAATTCCTTATGATATGCAAGTGAAACAAGTTCTTGCTAATGGTAAAAAGGGGGCTTTGAATGTAGGAGCTGTTCTTATTTTACCAGAGGGTTTTGAATTGGCCCCTCCTCATCGTCTTTCGCCCGAGATTAAAGAAAAGATAGGTAATTTGTCTTTTCAAAGCTATCGTCCCACAAAAAAAAATATTCTTGTGATAGGCCCCGTTCCTGGGAAAAAATATAGTGAAATTACCTTTCCTATTCTTTCTCCAGATCCTGCTACTAAGAGAGATGTTTACTTCTTAAAATATCCTCTATACGTAGGCGGGAACAGGGGAAGGGGTCAGATTTATCCCGACGGAAGCAAGAGTAATAATAATGTTTATAATGCTACAGCAACAGGTGTAGTAAACAAAATAATACGAAAAGAAAAAGGTGGATACGAAATAAGGATAGTAGATGCATCAGATGGACGTGAAGTGATTGATATTATACCGGCAGGACCAGAACTTCTTGTTTCAGAGGGTGAATCTATCAAA